TCCTTAATCTCAAAAATTATATCGAGATTTTTCAAATACAAAGGATTTACTTGTTACTAATGGAGTCTACCCTCTACTCTTCATTAGATCCTGTATTCACTCCGATAGTATCATAAATCGAGTCGATGCAGAGGAAATGAATGCATTTACATACTATTAATTTAATTATTTTCTTTTTTTTTAGTCAAAAATAACTAAAAACATAATCAGGATTATGTTCCATCCCTTAATCTACTGGATTTTACGGAGCCCACTCATCCACGACATCGTCGGGTATGATCATAGAAAAGATTCTCTTCAAGTGAACCAGCCTATCCCCTGTATGGGGCGTACACAGTGGTTGGAACAAAGACACATTTGGTTGTGAATTCCAATGTAGCAGATAAAGTCATATTTCTGCACGGCCCGATCAATAGTTCAAGTCACACACTCCCATAATCCATTTTCTCTTCATAGAATTCCCTTCAACTTTTTATGTCAAAAAAATAATACAATATTGTGGAGTTGAAGGGAAATATCCAAATACATGTCTTATTTTTTAATAATCCATATTTATAGCAATAAAATACTATCGTTCCTTCACCAAGTAATAAGATAAATGAGTAATTACAAATATCTAGAATCTATATTATTTATAAGGGACCAGAAATACCTTGCTTACGTATCATTAGGAAATGCATTAACATAAATACGGCCGTAAGAAGAGGTAATACAAAAGTGTGTAAACTATAAAAACGAGTCAAAGTGGATTGTCCAACACTAGCACTTCCGCGTAATAATTCTACAAGAGGCGATCCTATTACCGGAATAGCGTCAGGTACACCTGTTACAATTTTGACTGCCCAATAACCAATTTGATCCCAAGGTAAAGAATAACCTGTTACACCAAAAGATGCGGTCAATACACCCAGAACCACACCAGTAACCCAAGTTAATTCGCGAGGTTTTTTAAAACCACCGGTGAGGTATACACGAAATACGTGCAGGATCATCATTAGGACCATCATACTTGCCGACCATCGATGAACTGATCGGATTAACCAACCAAAGTTAGCTTCAGTCATTATATATTGAACAGAAGCAAAAGCCTCAGTAACAGTTGGACGGTAATAAAAAGTCATAGCAAATCCCGTAGCTACTTGTACTAAAAAACAAGTAAGGGTAATTCCTCCTAGACAATAAAATATGTTGACATGCGGAGGAACATATTTACTAGTTATATCATCTGCAATCGCCTGAATCTCAAGACGTTCTTCGAACCAATCATAAACTTTATTGAGATAGGTTACTCCCCCTCCAAGAACTGTATATGAGAATTTCATCTCGTACAGCTCAAACAAAAAAAAGACCCAAATACTGATTGAAACTAATATGGAATATAAAGTTTTAAACTTCTCTCTCATTCAATATTATTTAAAGATATGAAAGGGTCAAAATGCGAAAGCTCTTCTTTGTGGTTAAATGCCAAAAAATCAAGTCAGCTCATTCGTCTTTATGTTGTGTTGATCGTTACAGGCCTCTTGAATCTTCTAGATTACCTATCTTTATTGTCTTTTTTATTTGGTATTTGTATGGAACGGGAATGGGGATTTCTTTTTGTTTTCTTTATTATTGATAGGAATTCTCTTGTTAAGACCCTACTTAACTAATCAATTGAAACCTCAGATTCATACGAGAACCACGATAATTCAATGAAACCTTCAAAGTCCAAAGTTCACTGAGTGAGAACCATTGGATCATCACTTATTCAATCAAAAAAATAGCTATAATGACTAAAAACATAAAATACAAAGAAGCGTTTGTCCTTTGATCCAAATAAGAGTTTAAAAGCAGAAAAATATTTTGATTTATTAAAGTTTATAAGATAGAACGGAAAGAAGTCCGGCTACGAGGTCTGAGTATTAAGTATGAATCATAGTTCGAATACTTTGTGATCTATTTGATCTATTTCGTGCTCCAGATACTCGAATAAATATCCGACGAAGTAAAACCATCTTGATAAAGATGACAGACCCCATTCTCTGTACTATCCATAGGGTCAATTCTAACAAGTCACACACTCATATTCCGGAAATATACAATGGAGAAAAAAATTTCGCGGTCGAACTACCAAAGAAGAATAGGCTAAAATTTTTAGACCTACATACTTTACTTTTTTGTATCGAGCTAAAAGCTAGGACTTCAAGATTCTTCTCAGTCTAATTCACTGAAATTCCATCCAGTAGAACAGACGAATTATAAATCTCCAAAATAATAGATAGGAATACCGCAAATAGAGCCATTGCAACACCCATCAAAGGGGTCGTTCCCCATCCAGGAGCTACTTTACCATATTCGGAATTCAATGGTTTCAATAACTTCCCTACAGTAGTGCTTCTTGGACCAGATCTAGAACTATCCTCAACAGTTTGTGTAGCCATAAATCTTATTTTGTATTCATTACGATCTGTTGACTTTGTATACCATTCCGTTGTAAATAAACGATCTTAGCATAGATCCATTGTGGTCTTTCAATTCTATAATAATGGAAACAGCAACCCTAGTCGCCATCTTTATATCTGGGTTACTTGTAAGTTTTACTGGGTATGCTCTATATACTGCCTTTGGGCAACCCTCTCAACAACTAAGAGATCCATTCGAGGAACACGGGGACTAGTTGACGTAATCAGCCTCCAAATTTTTGGAGGCTGATTACGTCAATGAAGATAATGAAAAATTATTTCATTTTTTAGTTGAAATTTTAGGCGGTTCCCGAAAAAAAATAGCGAAAAAAATGATTCCTAAAGTGGATACTAAGAGAAATGTATAAACCAATGCTTCCATAAATTTGATCGTGGTTTACAATTATAGCTTTCATACCTGTTTTGTTTACTTGGGAGTATCCCTCTGGATAAAGAAAGAAAGAAAAAGAGTCAAAGAAACGGCAGCGATTTAAATGAAGATTCCTACAGTACCCTACCTATTAAATCAAATTGCAAGCAGAAACTAGAATAAAAAAAGCAATGTTGCATCAGACTGCTTGTCTTTTTGTCGTTGGATCTCCAAGTTTTTGGAATGCCCCAAATTCCACTTGAGCATCCAAATCTGGATCAATACCAGCAAAAACATCTCTGAAGAGGGTTCTAGCACCATGCCAAATGTGTCCAAAGAAGAAAAGTAGAGCAAACGAAGCATGTCCAAAAGTAAACCAACCCCTTGGACTGCTACGAAAAACACCATCGGATTTCAAAGTAGCACGATCTAATTCAAAAATCTCACCCAATTGAGCCCGTCTAGCATATTTTTTCACAGTTGCGGGATCACTATAACTCACTCCATTGAGTTCACCACCATAAAACTCAACAGTTACACCTACTTGTTCGACACTATATTTTGATTCTGCCCTTCTAAACGGGACGTCGGCTCTAACAATTCCGTCTCCGTCTACCAAAACAACCGGAAATGTTTCAAAAAAAGTAGGCATACGGCGTACAAAAAGTTCACGCCCTTCTTTATTTCTAAAGACGGGGTGTCCTAACCATCCAACAGCTATTCCATCCCCATTGTCCATTGAACCCGCTCGGAATAACCCCCCTTTTGCTGGATTATTACCAATATAATCATAAAAAGCTAATTTTTCAGGAATTTTAGACCAAGCTTCTGATAAACTTTGATTTTCAGCCAGTCCAGCACTAACTCTTCGATATATTTCTTGTTGAAAGTATCCCTGATCCCATTGATAACGAGTAGGACCAAATAATTCGATGGGGGTAGTTGCAGAACCATACCACATAGTTCCAGCAACAACAAAAGCTGCAAAAAAGACAGCAGCAATACTACTGGAAAGGACGGTTTCAATATTGCCCATACGTAATCCTTTGTATAGACGTTGAGGCGGACGAACACTAAGATGGAATAGGCCCGCTAATATACCCAACGTCCCTGCTGCAATATGATGAGAGGCTATTCCTCCCGGAACAAAAGGGTCAAAACCCTCCACGCCCCACGCCGGGTTTACGGGTTGGACCTTTCCGGTTAGTCCATAAGGGTCGGATACCCATATTCCAGGACCATATAATCCTGTTACATGAAATGCGCCAAAACCAAAGCAAGCCACCCCTGAAAGAAATAAATGAATTCCAAAAATCTTGGGCAAATCCAAAGAAGGTTTTCCTGTACGTTCATCACAAAAAATTTCTAGATCCCAATATACCCAATGCCAAATAGCTGCCAAGAAGCACAAGCCAGAAAACACGATATGTGCTCCGGCTACCCCTTCGTAACTCCAAAGACCCGGATTCGTTATAGTCCCTCCTGTAATATTCCAACCGCCCCATGAATTGGTTATTCCTAAACGAGTCATGAAAGGTATAACGAACATACCTTGTCTCCACATTGGATCAAGAACGGGGTCGGAGGGATCAAAAACTGCTAATTCATATAGAGCCATCGAACCGGCCCAACCAGCAACCAGAGCAGTATGCATTATATGAACAGAAAGCAAACGACCGGGATCATTCAATACAACAGTATGAACACGATACCAAGGCAAACCCATGGAAATACCCCTTTATCAACGAAAAATAGACACTATGTAACTTTATTGCATTGGAAAAAACTATGCTACGGACCCCCCCTTTTTTAGGTAATTATTTCGGAGAAAGGATTAATATTTGTTCTATTCTGTTAGTAATAATGGAACAATTCGATTCATAGGAAAAAAGGGAAGCGGATCTATTCTATATCCGATAAGTACCAATACGCAATGGGGGTTAATCCTATTTTATATGAACCAAGATAGCTATTGTTGTTCATCATTCAGAAGCCCGTTCGTAAAAAATTTCCTTTATTTTTATTCATTCTCTCTTACTTTACTTTTATTTTATATTTTATTTTAGCTTATTCAACTTATGTATTAAATATGATTAATTTAAATCTGATTAATAAAGTAGGAAAAAAGAATAATATTATTAAAAAACGAAACCCCAGTCTTACGTTTCCACATCAAAGTGAAATAGAGAACTTCATTCTCTTTTTTTTTTTTATTTCATGCCTATTGGCGTTCCAAAAGTACCTTTTCGAAGTCCTGGAGAAGGAGATACATCTTGGGTTGACATATAGTGCGACTTGTCAGATATATTGGGCTATATGGGATTTCCCCATTTTCTCCCTCGATCGAGATATCCTCTGTTTCGCCCAAAAAGATTGATTGAATTATCAAAAATTTGTAACGCGAAGCGCAAAAAATAAAGTGGAATTAAATGCAGGGAGTATTTAGATTGATATTAGATTATCAAAATTTTTTTATGGTTTACGTGATCGGACTAATAAAATGAAGTATCCAGGCTCCGTTTAGCAAAAACCCAATTGATAATTAATATATAATATTTTTATAATTACTACTTATATGATATGCTAAATTATGATAAAAAATTCTATTAAAAAAAAATTGAAACAGGGTGATCTAAAACTGTTGCTCAAATCAAATAATATAATTAAAAATTTGTTGACTATTTGACAGAAGACATGTGAAAGAAATGAATTGAAAAAAAAAAGAAGGAGTAGTAAAAAAAGACGCGGTATTTGGTTCATTTGTCCTATATGTGCAAATCAAAATCGGGCAAATTTTTCCTTTTACTCGGGGTAGAGCATAAACCTAAAAAATGGAATAAAAAAAGGAAGAAGCCCGTTCAGGAACAAGAAAAAACCATCGCCATTTCAACTGAATCTCGATGAAAAAAAAATATCAATGAATCAAGTTAGTCTGACAGGCTTAATCAATCGTTTTATTATAGGATTATAATATCTAATAAAAGGGGCCAAAACTTTTTTTCTTTGACTTTTAAAAAGGGAGCAAGCCCTTCCGTTATAAGTTAGAAAGAAAAAACTTATATGAAAAAAGGGGGTTGGAATCGACACATTGATTTTTTCACAATTTTTGTTGAACCGTATGCATCAAAAGGTGCCTGTACGGCTCGTAAGGAATAAAATTTTATCCTAATCAACCGACTTTATCGAGAAAGATTATTTTTTTTAGGCCAAGAGGTTGATACCGAAATCTCGAATCAACTTATTAGTCTTATGATATATCTCAGTATAGAAAAGGATACCAAAGATCTTTATTTGTTTATAAACTCTCCTGGTGGATGGGTAATATCTGGAATGGCTATTTATGATACTATGCAATTTGTGCGACCCGATGTACAGACAATATGCATGGGATTGGCCGCTTCAATAGCATCCTTTATCCTAGTCGGAGGAGCAATTACCAAACGTATAGCATTCCCTCACGCTTGGCGCCAATGAGTTTTTTTATTTTCGAGAAAAAAAATACTATGCCTTCGCCATCGGAAATATGAATTAGTTAAGTAATAATAGCATGGCACTTCGAATTCGATATGAAATTTTTGAGATTCAAAAAAAAAATTAGATTATATATTGAAAGAGTAGTATGAGATAAGGAAGGGGTATTTCAAATGATATCTTACCTATTCGGGCACATCTCAGCGTCACAAACTTTGTTTTCACACCGGAAGCTTATTTACAAAATTTATATTAAAAAAAAAAAAGACACTTTGGGATTGCTGAATCATAGACGAATAAAAAAAATGATATATAAAGCAACGGAACCATCATAGTATTTTTTTAACTCCTACAAAAAAGAAGGATGGTAATTGGATGATTTCTGGATCTGCGTATAATACAACCTATATTTTGTTTTCTTTCACCAAAAGGAAAGGTCAAAAACGTAAATTCCATTATGGAGCCGTATGCAATGCACAAAAAAAGCCTGTACGGTTATTCAATTTTCTCTGTTTTTTTGGTTATCTCGCCCCATTCTGCGCAATAGAAGAACCTTTTCTATTATATCATCAGGGTAATGATCCATCAACCCGCTAGTTCGTTTTATGAGGCACAAACGGGAGAATTTATCTTGGAAGCGGAAGAACTACTAAAACTTCGCGAAACCATCACAAGGGTTTATGTACAAAGAACGGGCAAACCTATATGGGTTGTATCCGAAGACATGGAAAGGGATGTTTTTATGTCAGCAACAGAAGCCCAAGCTCATGGAATTATTGATCTTGTAGCGGTGCAATAAAAAATAGGAGCGATTTCATGCAAATCTACAATTTTTCATTTTATATCTTTTTAGATTAAAGGTTTAGTTTCATATTCTCTTCAATATTAAAAAAAATATATTGAAGAGAATCTTGAAGAGAAGTAATTCAGAATTAGCCGGTTAGAACTAATCTAAACCAGCCCATTATTTATATGATTCCGTATGCCAACCATTAAACAACTTATTAGAAATACAAGACAGCCAATCCGAAATGTCACGAAATCCCCAGCGCTTCGGGGATGCCCTCAGCGACGAGGAACATGTACTCGGGTGTATGTGCGACTCGTTTAGATCATAGACTGAGACACAAAAAGGAAATTATGTTTGAAATATCAAGGATCAGTACCTGTGAATAAAATAGAATGGAGGAACTCGATTCATTATTTAAAAAAGATGGATCGTTCATATCTTCTATTGTGTCTGAAACTTATGGTTTACATTGGTGCAAATCCAATCAACTCCATTTTTTAGAAAACCCCCAATGATAACAAATGGTTATCCATTAAGCGGGGGAAATTCCATTTTTTATTAAAAAGATTCCACTCTTGAAAGAAAAGAACGGACTAACAGGGTAAACGACCAAATCAATTTTAAAAATGAAATACCGTTACTGTATAAAGTGGATCTCATTGTGAAAGACCTATTACTGGAATATTCATGGGGTAGAGCCAAAGAATGTGAATTGTACAAGTTACCAATAGTATTGATTAATTAAAAGAAGGAGCTCCGGTGTATAGAGAGGACCTCACCGTTTTAGAAGTAACCATAGAAACGATGGAACCCACTATTTATCCATTTCTATTTACTACTTTTTGTAGTTATTCTATTTTTTTATATCAAGTATCAAGACAATTTATCCTTTCAAAGCAAAGGAAAATACCTAGCAAAAAATAGTGGTGGGGAAGGTTAGAGTAGCAAAAGCCATTGGAATTTTTTTTATACATTGGAATAATTCGTTTGGTTATTAATAGACTAGTAAAGGGGAAAAGAATAACTAAAAAAAGAATTAGTTATTCATCAAAGTTTGATTTATTCAATGACTAGAATTAAACGCGGATATATAGCTCGGAGGCGTAGAACAAAACTTCGTTTATTTGCATCAAGCTTTCGAGGGGCTCATTCACGACTTACACGAACTATGACTCAACAGAGAATAAGAGCTTTAGTTTCGGCTCATCGGGATAGGGGTAAAAGAAAAAGAGATTTTCGTCGTTTATGGATCACTCGAATAAATGCCGTAATTCACGAAATGGGGGTATTCTATAGTTATAACCGATTCATACACAATCTGTACAAGAAGCAATTACTTCTTAATCGGAAAATACTTGCACAAATAGCTCTATTAAATAGGAGTTGTCTTTATACGATTTCGAACGAGATAAAAAAATAAGGGGATTGGCAGAAATCCACTAAAATATGTGAAATAGAGTTCTAAGGAGAATGAGCTCGGGGAAGGTAGAATAGAAATTAGTATTATAAAAAAAAGTCGTCAAAACGAGAGTATATAGTCGCTAAAAAAAGAGTTATTCTTTTTCTTTTCGACGATTCTTTTCTTTTTTTTTTTATGACAGACACAGACGTAACAATCAAATTTTGATTCTTGATTGGATTTTTCGAACAAAATATTAATCTCTTTTTTAATTCCTTCCGATTGGAATTGGAATTGTTATTCAATTGAAGAATAAGTCTATTTTTTTCTGGTTCTAAGGCTAGTAGTTCTAGGGGTCGACTCACTTCTTTCAAATTGTTTCTGATTATTAAGAAAAGGTAACAAAGATAAAATACGAGCTTGTTTTATAGCAATAGTGATTAATCGTTGTTGTTTTAAAGTCACTCTATTCACCCGTCTAGATAATATTTTTCCTTGTTCACTAATAAATCGACTAATTAAACTCATGTTTCTATAATCAATTCGATCCCCCGATTGGATCGGGGGCAAACGCCTACGAAAAGATCGCTTGGATTTAGTAAAAAGTCGCTTAGATTTATTCATAATTTTTTTATTCCTTATCTCTAAAATCCTATTTTGATCGGATCAAAATAAAAACGATTTCTATTTCTATATAGGATAGAGTTTCTATATAGAATTAAGAATATAGGATTAGATTTCTTTCTATTGAGTTATTTGTTTATATTTATATATATGTAATAATATATAGATACTAGCATTATTCGTGGTCTTAAAAAAAAAGTTGACATACAAGCACTCAATTTGATCTATTTCTTGATTTCCCCGTGAATTGTATGTTTATAACAATAGGGACAGAATTTTCTCAATTCCAATCGACTAGGGGTGTTATGCCGATTCTTTTGAGTAATATATCTGGAAATTCCCGCTGATTCTTTCTTAATATCATTTCGAACACAACTGGTACATTCCAAAATAATTGTTACTCGAACATCTTTACCCTTGGCCATGAAACCTCCTTTGGATTTATGATTCACTCCAATCTTCTATTTTAATTTTAGGATCCAGAAAGAACAAGAACCAAAAAAATAGAAGCTGTTAACTAAAAAAAATTCTGAAATATTTCGTTGCAATGAATATTAATTAGTAATTAAATAAAAATAAAATAATAAGCAATACAATGATTTTGTGAAAACTATATTTCAAATCTTTGTACAGTTTTTTTTTTAAGTATCTCATAGGATAATCTTTCCCTAGCAACACTTTTTTTTCGTTCTATTACTAATTTAATTGGATCCTGAACCCTCAGTTTTATGACCTTTCGTCCCCCCCCTTTTTTCTAATTATTTTTTTAGAATTAATTAGAAAAAAAAAAGGGGGGGGGGAATTAGGCCCCGATCGTTGATTGTATCTCTAAATTTTTTCACCCCTTTCTGATGTTAATAACTAGAATGAAAAAAAGGGAAATGTTAATGCATCTGGAAATAAACGATTAATCTCTATTAATAAACCTGCTAACGAACCGAACCATAGAGTACTTAGTACCGGTGCTACGGAAAGATATGTTTTTAGATCTCGCATTTGAAATCCTCCTTCTTTCTTCTTTATTGTATTACATTATATATAGTAATATATATAACTACAGATGTACATGTAGTTAAGAAGTTCTTGTATTTGTATACGTAACTTCCGCCTCCCCATTTTCAAAATTATAATTGAAATATTGTCTACTAGAACGATCTTATAGATTCCATTTTCAAATGGAAACGCCTATTTATGTAAAATTGAAATTGAGAGAATTCTCGTAAAAAAAAGTAATTTTTTGAATTATATGTTTGTTATCTGATATGAGAAAAACAAAAGAAGAAATGAATTTAATATACCAATAAAAAGAAGAAGGATGTGGAAAACAAGACAGGAATTCTCTACAATGACACTGTAAACCAATTGAAAGGGATGTAGCGCAGCTTGGTAGCGCGTTTGTTTTGGGTACAAAATGTCACGGGTTCAAATCCTGTCATCCCTACCTATTACTGCTCTTCTGAGCAGTAACGAGGGATCTATTTTAGATCTATCTTTTTTTAATAAAATTGGACATACATATAATTCTGAAATTTATGATATACTATGATATACTATGATATAGTATATACGTACAAAATCGATTCGGGTTAAAGAATGGCCTCTTTGTATCCTTTTCGTTTTTTAGAAAAAAAAGAAAAACGCTCTTAGTTCAGTTCGGTAGAACGTGGGTCTCCAAAACCCAATGTCGTAGGTTCAAATCCTACAGAGCGTGATTTCACTCTTGTTTATTAGATTGTGTCAAAATTCCACTGTTCGCAAATCATTGAGCAGCAATCTGAATTAGACCTCCCGCATATGAAAGCAAGAAGGAGGTCAGTCAAAAAAAAGAGATGTTAATTAATTAAAAGTCCAACTGATCACCACGTCTGTATTGTAAATAAGCAGTTACGAATAATCCAGCCAAAGTAATAGGAATTAGACCTAAGACGATTCCAAATAAAAAAACTTCAATCATTTCTATTTTCTTTTGTTTTCATTTTTGAAAGGGAGAAAAGAGAGGTACTATCTATTCCTAGCTCTTAATCTGTATTGCCGATGAATCTCAATGACCAAAATTGGGTAATTAACACAGTAAGGAACTATCGAACATATGAAATACCACCGAAATCCTTTTTTATAAAAAAATCTTCATTCAATTAATTTCAAATAAGTCGTATTTTGCTTAGACCAATAAATAGAACTGAGGTTATAGTTAAAGCTGCTAGTAGAAAACCGAAATAACTAGTTATAGTAGGCATGAAGGGACTCAATAAAATATGTTTTTTTATACATATGTTTCTAAAGTACTTCCCTAAGTTTCAATTTAAAAAATTTTTAAAGAAATAGAGAAAGATAACTAGTTCCAAGAATCAAAAAAATTCAATTGAAAATTTGTGAATTATTAATCATTATAGGTGGTATGAACAAAAATAGAGAAAGATAAAAAGAACTCAATTCATCGTCTTTGGCATCTGCACCATCTCAGGATTCAGAATTCACGTAACTTATTCATTGAAAAACTCTTTAAGAAATTAATCATAAAAAAAATAATACATAAAAAAAATAACTCTATTATCTAACTTCAGTCAAAACATATCACTTTTTTTTAATGAATATGTAAAAATTTGAAAATAAGTTGTTTGATTCTCTTTTTTTTTTTTTAAGTGACCTTAGAACTTAGAATACGCCCCTTTCTACTTTATTAAAATTTATTAAAATTGAATTTACTTAAATTTGAATTTGAACTTATTAGATTAAATAGTAGAGCAGTTTTCTTCATTTAATCTATCGAATGAGACTAAAAAGAGGTCTCCTACACAGAGAACGAGATGAGTCAAAAAAATATTTCTTTATTTTAACTAGATTTGAAAAGATAACTAGATTTTTAAAACTTGTAATTAGCAATTTCTATTATCGTTTCCTTTCTAGGTTTTAGGTTTTTTTCTTTCGAGATTATATAGAAAATAGAGTGAAAAACCCATCATCTTTGTAGTTCGTTAAAGAAAGAAAAAAACCTTTGAATTGAATACAACAAAACAATGCACGCATTACAAATATTTAGTATTATTATTTTTATTATTATTTTTTGTTCTTTTTAATTGATTCAAAACTATTCTTCTTTTTCTTGTTACTGGAAATTAATTCCTTAAAATGAAACAAAAAGTAAAAGGGGGGGGATTATCATTACAAAAAAAGCTCTTCTCCAATTATGCATATGCAACGAAAATGAAATTTATGGATTTTGAATTAAATTGACTTGTGACAATATGAGAATTTCCTTCATGAATTATTAGAATTAGAAACCAACCTCTTGGATTTTCATTTTATCTAATCTTTAGTTTATTTTCTAGTCCAAAACGAATAAAGGATCAAAGCCCCTATAGATTACAGGTACAGGAATTGGAAGAAGTGCGACATGGTTATACA